TATAAGGGGAGTCAAAGTAAAAATTGCGGGTCGTCTCGGAGGAAAAGAAATTGCACGTGCCGAATGCATCAAAAAGGGTAGACTCCCCCTCCAAACAATTCGCGCTAAAATTGATTATTGCTGCTATCCAATTCGAACTATCTATGGAGTATTAGGTGTAAAAATTTGGATATTCGTAGACGAAGAATAACTAATCTTGTCTTCGCATTCTGTCCAGTGATAGAATAAAAAATGACAAGAGACTTTTTTTGCTGAAATCCCTGAAAAAAAAACAAGAAATTCTACCTCTTTCTATAAGATTTAATGAAAATTGAGAAATCATTTAATATAATTGCTATGCTTAGTGTGTGACTCGTTATTTTTTTTCTTTAAAAAAAGAAAAAACCTTAGTAATTATAGAAAATTAACTAATAACCAACCTATTGCTTCGTATTGTCGAGATCCTAACTAAGAAACAGTCACTATATGAATAAATATCTCTATCATAAATGAGTAGATCTATCATATAGTTGTAGCAACTGCTTTTTCTCTAAAAAAGAAATGAGATTCTAGGTTGTGAAGGAAAACTAAAGGGATGTGGATAAAGGGAGGGATGATAGAAAGAAGGAAGATAAATTAAGTAAGATATAGGATTCCAATATGTATGGTCTATGAATTGCATCATAAAAAGCAATGTGATAAAGCATCAATATAATAAAAATAATAGAGAATTAGAAATCGTAACTTGTGAAACAAGAACTAGAAATTTAAAGCAATAATAAAGAGCCCCCCTGGTTAATAAAACTGAGAAAATTAACTCGGAAAGAAATTTTTTTGAAGCTCCATTGTGGAATTAAGACCTAACCATTCAAGGAGAAGCAGTGGGAACGACAGAACCTATGATTCTATAGGATTTTATTGAAAAGAATCCTAATACTTCATTGGGTGGGATGGCGGAAAAAACCAAAAAAATTGTCTTATTTGGTAAGGTTATAAATTAACAAATAAGACAGGAAAGAGTAAATATTCGCCCGCGAAATACTTTTTGAATAAGAGTAAAAATAAGGATATTTTTTTTAAGGATTACATCATCTATAAAATATAGAATTTAGATAAATAGACACACACATCTAGATATATTCTAGATCTTCTTTGATATATTCTAGATCTTCTTTCTTGACTATATATTTTTCTATTTTAACAAATTCAATATTCAAATTAAATAAAAAAAACCTAACTTTTCTATTATTTATCCATTAATGTGTCTCTATACCTAATATTTAGGAATATTATGGAATTAGAGAAATTTGCACGCTTTCTCATTTCATTCGCGAGGAGCTGGATGAGAAGAAACTCTCATGTCCAGTTTTGCAGTAGAGATGGAACTAAGAAAGAACCATCGACTATAACCCGAAAAGAACCAGATTTCGCAAACAACATAGAGGAAGAATGAAAGGAAAATCCTGCCGAGGCAACCGTATTTGTTTTGGTAGATATGCTCTTCAAGCACTTGAACCTGCTTGGATCACGGCGAGACAGATAGAAGCAGGACGAAGAGCAATAACACGATATGCACGTCGTGGTGGAAAAATATGGGTACGTATATTTCCCGACAAACCGGTTACACTAAGACCGACGGAAACACGTATGGGCTCAGGAAAGGGGTCCCCCGAATATTGGGTAGCCGTTGTTAAACCAGGTCGTATACTTTATGAAATGGGGGGAGTATCCGAAACTGTAGCTAGAGCAGCTATCTCCATAGCTGCCAGTAAAATGCCCATACGAAGTCAATTTATTCGATTAGAAATATAGAACCCCCTAAAACTAAAACAAGTATTGAAGATAAAAAAAACGCCCTGTTTTTCTTTCTGAAAAGACAATATTTCTTTCATCCTTTTGCATTGAAATAACAAATTGAAATCAAAATAATATGATTCAACCTCAGACCCTTTTAAATGTAGCAGATAATAGTGGAGCTCGAAAATTGATGTGTATTCGAGTCATAGGAGCTGCTGGTAATCAGCGATATGCTCGTATTGGTGATGTTATTGTTGCTGTAATCAAAGACGCATTGCCCCAAATGCCCCTAGAAAGATCCGAAGTAATTAGAGCTGTAATTGTACGTACATGTAAAGAGTTCAAATGTGAAGACGGTATAATAATCCGCTATGATGACAATGCAGCGGTTATAATTGATCAAAAAGGAAATCCAAAAGGAACTCGAGTTTTTGGCGCGATTGCTGAGGAATTGAGAGAATTGAATTTTACCAAAATAGTTTCATTAGCTCCTGAAGTATTATAAATACTAGTAGGTGAAATTTAGATCAAAGAATAAATTTAGTAGATTGTGTTTTACGTATATGTTTTAAAATCTAAAATGAAAAGCAAAAAAAAGAAAACATGTTGATTATAGAAAAATTTGGAGGAACTTAGAATTAGAGTCTTATGGGCAAGGACACTATTGCTGATTTACTAACCTCTATAAGAAACGCGGACATGAATAAAAAAGGAACAGTTCGAGTAGTATCTACAAATATTACCGAAAACATTGTTAAAATACTTCTACGAGAGGGTTTTATTGAAAGTGTTCGGAAACATCAGGAACGTAACAGATATTTCTTGGTTTCAACTTTGCGACATCAAAAGAGAAAGACTAGAAAAGGAATATATAGAACAAGAACCTTTTTAAAGCGTATCAGCCGACCCGGCTTACGAATTTATACTAACTATCAAGGAATTCCTAAAGTTTTGGGTGGAATGGGAATTGCTATTCTTTCTACTTCTCGAGGGATAATGACAGATAGAGAGGCTCGACTAAACAGAATTGGGGGAGAAGTCTTATGTTATATATGGTAATCGCTCCACCTATACTGCCCGAATTCTATCTCGACCTTCCTATTTTGAAAATAAAAATCGAAAAATAGGAGAAAAAAAATATGACAGAAAAAAAAAATAGGAGAGAAAAAAAAAACCCGAGAGAAGCAAAAGTTACTTTCGAAGGTTTAGTTACGGAAGCCCTACCCAACGGAATGTTCCGCGTTCGGCTAGAGAATGACACCATCATCCTGGGCTATATTTCAGGAAAGATCCGTTCTAGTTCTATACGAATACTGATGGGGGATAGGGTCAAAATTGAAGTAAGTCGTTATGATTCAAGCAAGGGACGTATAATTTATAGACTTCCCCATAAAGATTCGAAGCGTATGGAAGACTCGAAGGATATCGAAGATTTGAAGGATAGCGAAGATTCAAAGGATTAGGTTTTTCTTTTTTCTAGGGTAAAAAATTCGAAGTTCCAAGGTAATAAATTCGAAGTTCAAAAATTCAAGCGAAGATACTTATTTTCTCCAAAATATTAGATTCATAGTTAAGAAAGGATACGGAAATATGAAAATAAGAGCTTCCGTTCGTAAAATTTGTACAAAATGTCGACTGATTCGTAGGCGTGGACGAATTAGAGTCATTTGCTCTAATCCGAAGCATAAACAAAGACAGGGGTAATCTTTCGAAAAAAGAACTTTACTTTCTATAAATTCAAAAAGTACCCGCGTAAATGTTCAAATTCCAAATAAAATAATTTTTAATAATTAAAGTAAAGGGTATATTTTACCCCTAAACGGATATCTTTGTATCTTTTTTTCTTTTTGTTATTTCTAACTCATATTTATGAGATAATAAAATATGGCAAAAGCTATACCAAAAATTGGTTCACGTAAGAAAGTGCGTATTGGTTTACGTAGGAATGCACGTTTTAGTTTACGGAAAAGTGCACGTAGAATAACAAAAGGGGTTATTCATGTTCAAGCTAGTTTCAACAATACCATTATAACTGTGACAGACCCGCAAGGTCGGGTGGTTTTCTGGTCCTCCGCGGGTACTTGTGGATTCAAAAGCTCAAGAAAAGCATCACCCTATGCTGGTCAAAGAACAGCAGTAGATGCTATTCGTACAGTAGGTTTGCAACGAGCAGAAGTTATGGTAAAGGGCGCTGGTAGTGGAAGAGATGCTGCATTACGAGCCATTGCTAAAAGCGGTGTGCGATTAAGTTGTATACGCGATGTAACACCTATGCCGCATAATGGATGTCGACCGCCTAAAAAAAGACGGCTGTAAAAGAATTAATCCGTTTTCAAGAGAAATAAACGATTCAATGATCAAATAATAATACTAGTCTATTATGGTTCGAGAGGAGGTAGCAGGATCCACTCAAACACTACAGTGGAAGTGTGTTGAATCAAGAGTAGATAGTAAGCGTCTTTATTATGGTCGTTTCATTCTGTCCCCGCTTAGAAAAGGTCAAGCGGACACCGTCGGTATTGCCTTGCGAAGAGCTTTACTTGGAGAAATAGAAGGAACATGTATCACACGCGCAAAATTTGGGAGTGTGCCACACGAATATTCTACAATAGCAGGTATTGAAGAATCCGTACAAGAAATTTTACTCAATTTGAAAGAAATTGTATTGAGAAGTAATCTATATGGAGTTAGAGACGCATCAATTTGCGTCAAAGGTCCTAGATACATAACTGCTCAAGATATAATCTTACCACCTTCCGTAGAAATCGTTGATACGGCACAACCTATAGCTAACTTGACAGAGCCCATTGATTTTTGTATTGAGTTACAGATAAAGAGAGATCGTGGATATCAGACAGAACTCAGAAAGAACTATCAAGATGGAAGTTATCCTATAGATGCTGTATCCATGCCTGTTCGAAATGTGAATTATAGTATTTTTTCTTGTGGGAATGGAAATGAAAAACACGAGATACTTTTTCTAGAAATATGGACTAATGGAAGTTTAACCCCTAAAGAAGCGCTTTATGAGGCTTCTCGTAATTTGATTGATTTATTCCTCCCTTTTCTACACGCGGAGGAAGAGGGCACTAGTTTCGAAGAAAATAAAAACAGGTTTACTCCGCCCCTTTTTACTTTTCAAAAAAGATTAACTAATCTAAAGAAAAACAAAAAAGGAATTCCATTGAATTGTATTTTTATTGATCAATTAGAATTGCCTTCTAGAACGTATAATTGTCTCAAAAGGGCCAATATACATACACTATTGGACCTTTTGAGTAAGACTGAAGAAGATCTTATGAGAATTGAAAGTTTTCGTATGGAAGATAGAAAACAGATATGGGACACTCTAGAGAAGTATCTCCCAATGGATTTACTTAAGAATAAGCTCTCGTTTTAAATCCATTACAATTTTTTATTCTTCTTCTTTTTCGAGTTAGAATAAAAAGAAAAAAGAAAACAATTTTGCATCTTTGGTACAATTTCTATTTTCGCGAAATGGATCATAATAAAATGGATTTTAGGTATCTAGGGAAGATTCACTTGGAAGTAACTATTTCCTAGATACCTATGCACGGTACTTCACGGTTGAATGAATCAAAAAATACCTAAAAAAGACCTAAAGTTAAAGATTTATCAATGGGTAATGTTGCTCCAATACCTAACCAAAGAGCTACTGCAGTACCGATTAAAAAAACGGTCGTAGCTACTGGGCGACGAAAGGGATTTTGGAATTTATTGACATTCTCTAGAAAGGGTACTGTCAATAAGCCTGTTGGCACAGAAACCATTAAGAGAACGCCCAATAACTTATTGGGTACCGTACGGAGTATTTGAAACACGGGAAAGAAGTACCACTCAGGTAATATTTCCAGAGGAGTTGCAAACGGATCTGCCGGTTCACCAATCATTGATGGCTCGAGAACTGCTAAACCTACATTACATGCAATAGTACCTAGAATTACTACTGGAAAAATATATAAAAGATCATTGGGCCATGCGGGTTCCCCGTAATAATTATGTCCCATCCCTTTAGCTAATTTAGCTCTTAATACAGGATCATTTAAGTCTGGTTTCTTTGTTATTGGGATAGGTGAACTCTTTAGGATCCATCCCCCAAAGGAACCGGACATGAGAATTTATCATCATCCGGCTCGAGCAAGAATGAAAGAAATAAGACCGCGGAAGATCCATAATAGAATTATGGTATATAATGACTCAATGACTCTAGGCAAGAAAAGCTTTATCAGATTCTCTTTTTTGAAGTTGGACCTACAACTACTCATTGAAAAGAATCCTATTCTTATAGGTAAATGCTCAATATCCAAGTGGGCTTACAAATTTGATCATGATCAATTGCTTTCTGGATTGTCTCATGTCTCTTGATTAGTTGGTGTTTATCCCCTCAATATCGCAAGTTTCTTACCTCCAAACAAAATATTTACTTGTTACTAATAAAAAATAAAAAAGTTTAGCCTACATTCTTCCTTAGATCCCTTCTTTTACTCCGATAGTATTGCGGATCACAATCGATGCAAAGAAAATGAATGCATTTCCATACTATAATAAAAAAGGGTAAGTGTAATATTGGATCATGTCACATGACTTATTCCATTTCTACTCTATGGGATCTTACGGAGCCTGTTCATAGATGACATGGTTGGGTATGATCATAGAAAATATTCTCCTCAAGTGAACCAGCCTATCCTTCCTAGGTAGGAGACTTACGTGTTGATTGGATGCGGAGACACCTTTGGTTGTGAATTCTAATGTGGCAGATCCAATTCTTTATCTGCATGGCCAAATCAATAATTCAAGTCACACACTCCCATAATCCGCCTTTTTTTCTTTCGTAAAATTAACTTCAACTATTTGTATTGTATCAAAATACTTCGGAGTTGAAGAGAAGTATCCAAATGGCATGTGTTATTTTACAATAACCCATGTTTGTAGCAATGAAATACGACAACCTACCCGATATGATATATGAGAATTCTAATTTTCTATGATATGCCTTCCCTATAAAGGACCCGAAATACCTTGCTTACGTATCATTGGAAAGTGCATTAACATAAATACGGCAGTAAGCAGGGGCAGTACAAAGGTATGTAAACTATAAAAACGAGTCAAAGTGGATTGACCCACACTAGCACTTCCACGTAATAACTCCACTAAAGGCGATCCTATTACTGGAATGGCGTCAGGTACACCTGTCACAATTTTGACTGCCCAATAACCAATTTGATCCCAAGGCAAAGAATAACCAGTTACACCAAATGATGCAGTCAAAACAGCCAAAACCACACCTGTGACCCAAGTTAATTCGCGGGGTTTTTTAAATCCACCTGTGAGATACACACGAAATACATGCAGGATCATCATTAGAACCATCATACTTGCTGACCATCGATGAACTGATCGGATTAACCAACCAAAGTTGGCCTCGGTCATTATGTATTGAACCGAGGAAAAAGCCTCTGTAACGGTTGGGCGGTAGTAAAAAGTCATAGCAAAACCGGTAGCGACTTGTACTAGAAAACAAGTAAGTGTAATTCCCCCTAAACAATAAAATATGTTGACATGGGGAGGAACATATTTACTAGTTATATCATCTGCAATTGCCTGAATCTCAAGACGTTCCTCAAACCAATCATATACTTTATTGAGATAGGTAACTAACCCAAGTCCCCCTCTAAGAGCCGTATATGAAAATTTCATCTCGTACGGCTCAAGCAGAAACACACAAATTTTCAACGAATATTAGAAAAAAGGTTCAAAACTTCATCATCCACTGAATTGGGTCGATTTGCCTTGAAGATATGAAATAAGAAAAATTCGGAATATATTCTTTGTGATGATAATGCCAAAAAATCTCAAGTTGGCTCATCTGTCTTTATTCCTTTCCCTTATGCCGGTCATTAGAGGCCTCTTGACTTTTCTCTTCCCTATTTTGGATTTGTTTTTTTTTGTGCGTAATCGTAATATAGAAATTATCTTGTTGCGATCCTACGAATCAGTTCAATTAAAACCTTAGATTCATACTAGAGCCACGATGATTGAGTCTCAAGCTAAACAAAAGGCAAGGGTTCTTCGAATAAGAACCACTTGATAATCATTTTTTGAATCAGTGTAATGACTCGGCAAAATAGAGAGAAAAAAAGTTGTCTTTTGGGCAAACAAAATTGGAAGGAAGAAAATTTCTTTTTTATTTTTATTTAAGAACTACTTGAATTTTTCAGTCTGGTTGCGAGGTCTTAATAGTGAGTATGAATCATAGTTCCATTTTTTTTTGATCCACTCTATCTATTTCGTGTTCCAGATACTAGAAAAAATAATATCTGACGAATTAGAATCATCTTGATAGAGATAACAGGCCCTTTCTATGTATTATCAATAGGATCAATTCTAACAAGTCACACACTCATATTCCAGAGATACCGAAACAAAAAAATTCCGCGGTCGAACTACCATAATGTCTAGAAATGTAGAGCTTAAACTAGAAAGGCTTTTTTGGATGGAAAAACTATGACTTCCTGGTTTTAGTTAGTAGAAACCTAATTAGTTAAAATTCCGTCCAGTAAAACAGAAGAATTATAAATTTCTAAAATGATAGATAGGAATATAGCGAATAAAGCCATTGCGACCCCCATAAAAGGAGTGGTCCCCCAACCCGGAGCTACTTTCCCATATTCCGAATTCAAGGGTTTCAATAAACTACCTGCACCAGTTCGTTTTGGCCTAGGTTTAGAACTATCTTCAACGGTTTGTGTAGCCATAAATTCTATTTCATCATTGGTGTTGACTTTGTATACTATTCCGTTGTAGTTGTAAATACACGATCTTTTCGTAGATCCATTGTAATCTTGAAATTCTATAAAAATGGAAACAGCAACTTTAGTCGCCATCTCCATATCTGGTTTACTTGTAAGCTTTACTGGGTATGCCTTATATACCGCGTTTGGGCAACCCTCTCAACAATTAAGAGATCCATTCGAAGAACACGGGGACTAATTGAAGTAAGAAGTCTACCCATCTGGTAGACTTCTTACTTCAATGAAATTATTTTATTCTTTTAGTTGGAGTTGGTGGAACCTTAGGTGGTTCTCGGAAGAAGATAGCGAAAAAAATTATCCCTAAAGTAGAAACTAAAAGGAACGTATAAACCAATGCTTCCATAGATTCGATCGTGGTTTATTTACAATTATAACTTCCACACCTATTCATTTGTCATTTGGGAGAGTTTCCCATATAAAGAAAGAAAAAGAGTTAAAGAAAGGATGGGAGATGTTTCCCATGTCAAATCAAAAAAGAGAGGTCAAAGATACCATAACAATGTGTATCAGACTGCCTGTTTCCTTGTAGTTGGATCTCCCACTTTTTGGAATGTTCCAAATTCCACTTGAGCATCCAAATCTGGATCAATACCAGCAAAAACATCTCGGAACAAGGTTCTAGCGCCATGCCAAATGTGTCCGAAAAAGAAGAGCAAAGCAAAGGTAGCATGACCAAAAGTGAACCAACCCCTTGGACTGCTGCGAAAAACACCATCTGATTTCAAAGTAGCCCGATCTAATTCAAAAATTTCCCCTAATTGAGAACGCCTCGCATATTTTTTTACAGTAGCAGGATCAGAATAACTTACTCCATTAAGTTCGCCACCATAGAACTCCACCGTTACCCCTACTTGTTCAACACTATATTTGGATTCTGCTCTTCTAAAAGGAACGTCCGCTCTCACAATTCCCTCTTCATCTACCAAAACAACCGGAAATGTTTCAAAAAAAGTAGGCATACGGCGTACAAAAAGCTCACGTCCTTCTTTATCTCTAAAGACGGGATGTCCTAACCAGCCAACAGCTATTCCATCCCCATTGTCCATTGAGCCCGCTCTGAATAATCCCCCTTTTGCCGGATTATTACCAATATAATCATAAAAAGCTAATTTTTCAGGAATTTTAGACCAAGCTTCTGATAAACTAAGATTTTCGGCTAAACCATTGCTAACTCTTCGATATATTTCTTGCTGAAAGTATCCCTGATCCCACTGATAACGAGTAGGCCCGAATAATTCGATTGGGGTCGTTGCTGACCCATACCACATAGTTCCAGCAACTACGAAAGCTGCAAAAAAAACAGCAGCGATACTACTGGAAAGTACAGTTTCAATATTGCCCATACGTAATCCTTTGTATAGACGTTGAGGCGGACGGACACTAAGATGGAATAAACCCGCTAATATACCCAATGTACCCGCAGCAATATGATGAGAAGCTATTCCCCCCGGAACAAAAGGATCAAAACCTTCTGCACCCCATGCTGGATTTACAGCTTGTACTTTTCCAGTTAGTCCATAAGGATCGGAAACCCATATCCCAGGACCATACAAACCCGTTACATGAAATGCGCCAAAGCCAAAGCAAGCTACCCCTGCAAGAAATAAATGAATTCCAAAGATCTTGGGCAAATCTAAAGAGGGTTTTCCCGTCCGCTCATCAGAGAATATTTCTAGGTCCCAATATACCCAATGCCAGATCGCTGCCAAGAAACACAAACCAGAAAACACAATATGTGCACCTGCCACACCTTCATAACTCCAAATACCCGGATTTGTTACAGTTCCTCCTGAAATACTCCAACCACCCCAGGAATCTGTTATTCCTAAACGAGTCATGAAGGGAATGACGAACATACCTTGTCTCCACATTGGATCTAGAACAGGATCAGAGGGATCAAAAACTGCTAATTCGTATAAAGCCATCGAGCCAGCCCAACCAGAAACTAGAGCTGTGTGCATTATATGCACCGCAAGTAATCGACCCGGATCATTCAATACGACAGTATGAACACGATACCAAGGCAAACCCATGGAAATACCCCTTTAGCAAAGAAAAATAGACACGATGTCGCTTTATTTTATCGCATTGGAAAAGACTATCCATACCATATCCTATGTACCTAACCCTTCTAGGGGATTGTGTGTCAGAAAGCGTGAATATTTATTTCATTCCATTAAAAATAAGAAGCCAATTCTGTTTCTGTTCATTAAGAAGAAAGAGAAGCAGATCTATTCTATACTCGATAAGTGCCAATATGCAATGGGTAACTTGGCCTATTTTGAAAAACGAAGAATAGATTCCTACCCCTCTTTGTTTATCATTCGAATCGCCGATTCCTTTTTCTTTATTGAATCTGTCTTACCTTCTTTATACGTATAATCTTTCAATCTATGTATTATTTCAATCTACGTATTAATATAATCTATACTATTCATATTAATAGAATCTATAGTATTCATATAGAATAAGAATAAAAATGAAGACAATAAACTGCGGATTCTTTCTTTCTCTTCTATTCTTACGTTTCCATATTAAAGTGTAGTTTTCTTACTTAAATTTAATAATATTAATCTAATATGCCCATTGGTGTTCCAAAAGTACCTTACCGGATTCCCGGAGATGAAGAAGCGACTTGGGTTGACTTATACAATGTTATGTATCGAGAAAGGACACTTTTTTTAGGTCAAGAGATTCGTTGCGAGATCACGAATCATATTACAGGTCTCATGGTATATCTCAGTATAGAAGATGGAATTAGTGACATTTTTTTATTTATAAACTCCCCCGGCGGGTGGCTAATCTCAGGAATGGCTATTTTTGATACGATGCAAACGGTGACACCAGATATATATACAATATGCCTTGGAGTAGCCGCGTCCATGGCGTCCTTCGTTCTAATTGGAGGAGAACCCACCAAGCGTATAGCATTCCCTCACGCGAGGATTATGCTTCACCAACCTGCTAGTGCTTATTATCGGGCAAGGACACCCGAATTTTTACTAGAAGTAGAAGAGTTACACAAAGTTCGCGAAATGATCACAAAGGTTTATGCACTAAGAACAGGCAAACCCTTTTGGGTTGTATCCGAAGACATGGAAAGGGATGTTTTTATGTCAGCAGACGAAGCCAAAGCTTATGGACTTGTCGATATTGTAGGGGATGAAATGGTTGACGAGCACTGCGATACTGATCCAGTGTGGTTTCCGGAAATGTTTAAGGATTGGTAGTGTCCAGATTTCTTGTAAAGTTATTTCAGACCCAAATTGGGGTTTTCTTCGATTTAATAGAAAATAGAAATAGAAAGACTTCATGATGATCAATCATCAGGTTAAGATGGATCTAAACCAATCCATTTTTTTCTATACACATAAACATGCCGACGGTTAAACAACTTATTAGAAACGCAAGACAGCCAATACGAAATGCTAGAAAAACGGCCGCGCTTAAAGGATGCCCTCAGCGTCGAGGAACATGTGCTAGGGTGTATGTGCGACTCGTTCAGATCATAACTTCAAACAAATAAAAAAAATTTGGAAGTATCCATGATTAGTACCAATGAATAGGATATAGCTTTTCTATCCTGGATTTCTATGGTATATGGAATTTTTGGTTTCCTTTGGTGCAAATCCAATTATCTAAATTGGAAATAAGAAGCAATTCCCCCATTGGTAGCAAATGGTTATCCATTAAGCGGAGGAAATAGTAATAAAAAGAAAAAGGCTTATGCTCCTTTATCTTAAAAGAACGGACTAACAGGGTCAGCTACTTAGCCAACTTTCATAATTAAATACCGTCACTGTATGGATAACTCTTATTGTGAAAAGAGTTATTTACTCTATAATGGATAGGTAGAGCCAAAGAATGTGAACTATACAAGTTCACAATACCTTTTGATGAAAGAAAGGGCTCCGGTGTATAGAGAGGGCCTTACCGTTTAAAAGGGAACCATAGAAACGATGGAACCCACTATTTTTTTAGTATCGTTAGAATTAATTTGTTATTTCGCATAGAAATAACTGAACGAAGTGGAATAAAAAAATCGTGGTTGGGAAGGTTACTATAGCAAAAGCCATTGGAATTAATATTTTATATATCGGAATAATTAGTTTTGTTATTAATGGAAAAAAGGATGGCTAAAAGAAGAGAAATAATTAGTTATTCATTAAGGTTAATTTGATTCAATGACCAGAGTTCCGCGAGGATATATAGCCCGTAGACGACGAACAAAAATGCGTTCATTTGCCTCAAACTTTCGAGGGGCTCATTTAAGACTTAATCGAATGATTACCCAACAGGTAAAAAGAGCTTTTGTTTCCTCTCATCGAGATAGAGGTAGGCAAAAGAGGGATTTTCGTCGTTTGTGGATCACTCGGATAAACGCAGCAACACGGATATATAAAGTATTTGATAGTTATAGTAAATTAATACACAACCTGTACAAGAAGAAATTGATTCTTAATCGTAAAATGCTTGCACAAGTAGCTGTATCAAATCCAAATAATCTTTACACGATTTCCAATAAAATAAAGATCATCAATTAAAGGGATAAATAAAGTAATATACTGGAATAATCAAAACCGAATTCCCGGAGAGGGCACTCCGGGAAGATACAATAAATTCAGATTAAGTGGTAGGAATCAACGAGCTCGATTACTTTCTTTATAATATATATAGGTCTGGCCCTTTCGAATAAAACATCAATCGGAACTTAAGTTCCGATTGATGTTTCTTAAATTTTGGTTGTAGTTTCTTAAGTTTCGATTGGAATTGTACTTTTCCGTTAATTGAGGAATATGTCTATTTTTTCTGGGTCTAGAACCCGTAATTATTGAAATTGACTGGGCTTGAAATTGCTTTTCGTTCTCATAGTTACGAAACGGTAAGAAAGATAAAATACGAGCCTGTTTTATAGCAAGAGTAATTAATCGTTGTTGTTTCAAGGTTAATCTATTTATTCGTCTAGATAATATTTTTCCTTGTTCACTAATAAATCTATTAATTAAACTCATGTTTCTATAATCAATTCGATCTCCCGGGCCAATCCGAGGACGCCTACGAAAAGGTTGTTTAGATTTACGAAAAGGTTGTTTGAATTTACGAAAAGTTTGCTTGGATTTACGAAAGGTTTGCTTGGATTTATTAAAAGTTTGTTTGGATTTACGAAAGGGTTGCTTAGATTTAAGAAAAGGTTGTTTAGATGTATACATGATTTATTCCTTATTTAAAATTTTAAAATTGAAAAAAAAAAATTCATTTATTTATTTTATTAATTTATTAATTTCGGATCCAGAAGAAGTAGTCTTTCTTTGATCCATATCTTATTTAATTCATCTTATAGTATATGAATACCCTCTATACATATGAAATAATATCTACCGGAAATCAGATGAGTTGATTTGTATTTTATACTATAGTTTTTTTTTATATATTAAATATGAAGTTCTTACTCTTTCTGTTTTTTTGAAAGATCGAACACACGATGGATGTTCCTATTTCTTTATTTCGTGATGAGTCGTATGCTTGCGACAATAACGACAAAATTTTTTGAATTCTAATTGTCCAGGTGTATTGTGGCGATTCTTTTGAGTACTATATCTAGAAATTCCCGTCGATTCCTCATTGGCACCTTTTCGAACACAACTGATGCATTCCAAAATAACTCTGATTCTAACATCTTTCCCCTTGGCCATGAACCTCCTTTTCCGTTTGGATTGACTTAACTTAATTCTTCTACTTATTCTTTTATTCTTCTATTGTGAATCCGAAAAAGAAGAATAAAATCCATTAAAATATATTTTTTGAATTCTTAAATTAAGTAATAAAAAATAAAGAAATAATTAAAGAATACAATCCTTGTCGAATTAGCAAAGATTTTGCTTCGAAACCCTTTCATTTAATTAGCTAGCCCAGCCTTTTTCTATGCTCTTATTTCGAAGGCCTCGTTTAGCTTGGATACCGCTTTAAATTGCATTTTTTTTTTTTCAAAATGGAATTTACCTAATTTTTCATGACTCTGAGGTTCAACCCAATCCATCTTTTCTTTCTTTTTCCTTCCGATACTAAATAAAAGGATTGAAAAGGGTCAAATTTTGTCATGTCACAAAGAATTCTATTCCTCAATTAAAAAAAAGGGAATGACAAAGCATCTGGAAATAAACGATTAATTTCTATCAATAAACCTGCTAAAGCACCAAACCATAGAGTACTTAGCACGGGTGCTACAGAGAGATATGTTTTTATATCCCGCATTGAAAATCCTCCTTCCTTGTTGGAATACATATATGATCAGAAACTCTTGCCCAAGATTGTTATGCTATATATAAAATGAACCATATAGACGAAACTTTCCTATCCCTAAAAAAGAAAAAGATGACCCCTTCTTCCTATA